TAATCTTGATCTGTAATCAAAAATAGATAGTGGAAATCGATCTTATCTTGTGGCTTGAAAGAAACCCGTCCCTGTGGAGGAACAGAATAAGAATATATTGTTATATATGAATTTATTGTTATATATAGAAAATCTAGGAATAAGAAGATTTAAGCGGAAATATCGACAAATTCTTGAGGAGTCAAAGAAATAAAGAAAGGAAAAAGGGATTAACTCTTCCAATTTCATCTCTATACGATTTTACTATCAGAATAGCAGATATAGTAATGATTCAATGGGTCAGGTCCACTTACTTTTTTGTTGAGTTATAATCTTTCCAAGAGAATGGATTTGATTGGTAAGAATGGAAATATGTGGTTTGGTCATTCAAGAGGTAACTTAATCAATATTTTTAATCAATATTTATAATAATTCAAATTTATTGAACAAATCTTTAACTTTATAACTATTAGATATACCTATTAGATAACTATTAGATTCTAACTCAGTAGAATAATATTCTATTATCCCGTTAGTTACTTTTTTTTACAAACCCAGAATACTAATATCTCTATTCTTCCTTCAAATATGAATACTACGGTCGGAGGTTTATGAAAAAACCAGAGCCCCTTATCGGATTTGAACCGATGACTTACGCCTTACCATGGCGTTACTCTACCGCTGAGTTAAAAGGGCTTATTTGGTGTTTGATGAATTCCTGAATGGGTTGCTACGTGGCTAAAATGTCTATATGCTATATCTATATATACTTATATACATAAGTACATGCAGTAGTATACATAAGTACATGCCGTAGACTCATAGTAGCTGATTGGTGGTTGATGTTGATGGTTCGAGTTTAGCCTGAATCTGAATACTAATAATAAAGTGGATTTACCTCGCAAGTCTAGGGTAAAATGCAATGAATTGTTTCAAGACCGAACCCAATTTCTTTTCTTGAATGAATTTATTCCCAAACGAATAAAGTTCACTTACATGTACACCTACCAATTCGATAGAAACAAGAATTTCAAGCTATTTCGTCAAATCATGTGATGAAGAGATTCTACTTGTCTTGTTCCCTGAACTAAATGAAAATCCTTTTTGAAACTTTATTTTATTATATTTATTATTAATAATTATTTATTTAATAATTATTTATATTTAATTTATATTTAATTATTCTTTTTTTTATTTTATCTTAGACTAAATACTCTAATACTATAGATTTCTAGACTATATTTCTATATAATATAGAGTTAGAGTATTTCTATTTATAATTTATATATGGAATATTTATCTATGGAATATAGAGTGAAGAATGGCGGTTAGAATGAATGATTCCTGAGTGACGAATCACAAAATTCTCTACACCTTAGTAAAGGCGGAAAGATACCTCGGATCTAATCATACCATTTCATTCCACCCTATTGACAATTTCAAAAAACGGATCATACTATGATCATAGTATGATGGCGGTTGGATAAGTAGGCCCCCATCGTCTAGTGGTTCAGGACATCTCTCTTTCAAGGAGGCAGCGGGGATTCGACTTCCCCTGGGGGTACTACGAAAGAAAGTGAATCATGGATTACCAATAAGTCTAAAAGTGATTCGTCCTGGGTCGATGCCCGAGCGGTTAATGGGGACGGACTGTAAATTCGTTGGCAATATGCCTACGCTGGTTCAAATCCAGCTCGGCCCAACAATTCGTCAATCTATCACGAGAGGTTATAACTCCTTTGCCCTTCATATAAATACTCGATACGGAGATAAAAAAGAATAAAAATCTTTGCTAGATCCCCTATTTCATTGGGTATTTCAGTGGGATTGTAGTTCAATTGGTCAGAGCACCGCCCTGTCAAGGCGGAAGCTGCGGGTTCGAGCCCCGTCAGTCCCGGCGGCTCCAATAAAAATACCTCAATTTCTACCCTTAATATGACTATGAACGGGGGCCGGGGGCAAAATTGCATTCCCAAACAAAAAATAAAAAGGGTTCTTTATTTCCTTTTCTTTTTTGGCAGGAAAGGGGGCAGATTAGTACAATTATTGGTTGCATTATAGTAAGTATTCCAAGTCTGCTTTTTCGATTATTCCCGATCCCTGGAATAGAGTACTTTATATTTATATTATATATATTTATATATATTATTCTATATATATATATTCTATTCTATATTCTATTTAGATTCTATTTTTTATTTTTAACTACGTAACTAATAGAAGTGAAGGAGAAGGGCGATCTGATGATACTTGATCAGATGATTGGACATGACAGAATGTGAGTTACGTTATAGAAATACGTTATAGAAAAAAGAACGGAACCAAATAAAGGAATTTTGGATTGGGTCCAGAATCGAAATTGGTGTTCAGTATGGATAAAAAAACCTCCTATGTTATACTATTCCGTTTTTGACGACGAATTTATTTGGTAACTCAGGTATTGTTATTCATGATATTGATCCGATTTAAAAACAAAACATTGAGAGGTAATTGATTCGAAAGGTTTATCATCTCTAGGGGATTAAATCCCAAGTTATTGTGAAGTAAAAAAAGATTAGATTATGGAAGTAAATATTCTTGCATTTATTGCTACTGCGCTATTCATTCTAGTTCCTACGGCCTTTCTACTTATAATTTACGTAAAAACAGTCAGTGAAAATAATTAATTTGAGTTAAGCTTGACTTAGAACTTATAGGTTCTTAGCAAAAATTAATGAAATAAAATGAAAGAGATTCCAATTTTCACGTCTTAAAAATAAATGAAATAAGCGAATTATGGTCGGGGTAGTATTCTAATGGATAGATCGTATGGTCGATGAATCAACCATACGATCTATCTATTAGAATTATTTTATTGTATAATGTGTAAAGTTCTACTTTACAATATACAATAAAATAAAATTTTGACAATTATAAAGCAAGCGGTAAGTGTGGAATATGCGACTCACCGGAGATAAGATTCTCTTATGTATAATATCTCGTTCGACAACCGCGATGTCTCTGTCTATACCGCTTTTCATAGTCATAGAAAGTGCATATATACGCATAAGTATATACTTAACCAAACGACTTCTTCATTTAATTTTAATATTAAATTAAAGATTAAATTAAAGAGCGAATAAAAAACAGGTCTTACTCAGTACTCATCTAGAATTCTGGTAAGAACCCGTTGGTTGAAATAAAACATTTTGGAAAAATTTTTATTAGAATGAATTTCCGTTCATCAGTATTCCTTTCGAAATACAAAGATGGCAATTGGGGAAATATCTGTTTGATTGAAAAAGTGTGATTCATATAATGGATTACTCAATCCGAATCGAATGGAATTCGAAATGAATATTTTTTAGTTTTCGTTTTAAATAGTTCAAAACGTGTTGCAGAATGATCTAGAAAACAATTGATACAGTTTGATTAATTAGTAATACTCCTAGAGTCCACTTCTTCCCCACACTGTAAGTGAAAGGGAAAATGTAAAGACGACCATTAAAGCAGCCCAAGCGAGACTTACTATATCCATGTGAATTGTGTCCCCTTATCTCTATAATCTATAAATAGGATCTCTATAAATATATAAATAAATAGGAAGGAATTGTTCGATTCCTCAATACTAATAGTATAGTAGAATCAATGGTGCAGAGTCAAAAAAAGGATTCGGATCGAACACTATTGATAGCCCAATCTAATAAATCAACTCATTGAATAAAAAATTCCTAGATGATTTCGAAACAAAACATTAACATTCAAAAAAAGGAAAGACGAATCCGAATACGTAGTAACATCTTGCGGAAATGTTACTAATGGAACATGTAGGAATAATAAGGCCTTTTTGGTTGTTGATCCTCATAAGTAAAAAGCATAAACAGATAAATCAATATCTAATTTTCTATTTGATCGAATGCGTACCCCTTTTCAACTATCTTTGTGAAAAAGTGCAGAGACGTTATATTCTTGATTTAGGGGTTGCCGAAAAAAATTCTTTCCAATTTACTATTGTAGTCGAAGAGAATCGCGAAGTTTTGATAACCCCTCTACCCTTAGAATATATCCTTGAATCCTAGATTTACACTTTTTTCGAAAACTCCTACTCGCCTGTTTCGAATCAAACAAGTACCAACAGTCCCCTTTCTCTGCTTCTGGTGCGAAATAATTTGGCGAGTTATATCAGCAGAACAGAAGCAGGATTTCACACCTGTTGTTGATCAGGCGACACCCGGATTTGAACTGGGGAAAAAGGATTTGCAGTCCCCCGCCTTACCACTCGGCCATGCCGCCAAAACAATATCAAATTAGTGAAATTTTTCCTGTATTACTGAACTCCCTTTTAGTGTATGTGTATGGGCAGTGCATCGAGAGTTCCGTTTTTTTAATTTTGAATCCCGCTCTTTCCTAATTTATCCCTTTCTTGCCTAACCTCGTCTCTTTTGATTTCGATTGGATTTGATACACCCCTGATAGAGTATCTCAAAATAGCCAACTTTTCCCACTTTCTATTCCAAATCGACAGTTGATTTTCATTCGCAAAAGTCAAACTAATTTGAACCATTAACTATTGATAACTGACTGCGAATTCATGAATGATTTGGAATCTCAAAATTTGGTTTTTTCTTTTCTTAATGACATTAATGACATAAGAACATACAAATTGATACATCAATATTGAGTTTAAAAACCCTTCTCAATTTAAATTATACCAACAATTATGAGTATATGTAAACCCCAGCCCTAGGCCCGAAATTTATATATTCTATATGTTTCTTATTTAGAAATGATATTATGATATGTTGCCTAGAAGGAATTATCAGAAAATTGTCATATCTCATAATTGAATAGCAAATTTCTACTTTCTTTTAATAGAACACAAACCGCAATGTTAAGTTAAAAATAGGAACACCAATACAATCGAAGGTAACAGGGATATTAATATCTACATACGTGTTTAATATTTAATAATTAATAAATAAACCCCTCTTCTATTTCTATTATTATATTAGAAACTTCAGATATGTAATATCATAATAATG